ATGTCATAGTGTCACACTGTATATGACGAAATTTACCACATGTCAATGCAGAAAAAAATATACATTAGCCCTCGTTTTAGGGGTTTTTCGAGATAGCTGTGTATATTAAGGGGGAGGGGGGTTTTTCCCAAAAAAAATGTATTGGCCTTTTTTTTTTCCCCCTCCCGACCCCGGGGCACCTATATAATATAGTATATGCCTATATATAGATCTTTGTGGTTAAGAATCCTTAGTTTTTCCCATTAATCAAATAATAACTCTTAATAGTATGAGGTTTAATAAAATGTCTTTATTAAATTTATATCCAATTATTCATATCTATGGATGGGGGTTAAACTGAATTATGGGTCCTTTTTGTGAGTACTGCCTTATCTTGATAGATATAAGACCAGCGAATGATATAAGTAGCGAGGTTTTAGTGATATTATGTTGAGTATAGGACCAATTTAACTTGGTGTACCGGCCGCCACCCGACAGGGAAGCCTGGAGGGTTAGTAATTGTCTCATCCCCCAAAAAAAACTGGGAGGCCTGGAAATCTTGAGACGATTAAGAGTCGGAATGACAATCGAGGGAGCTAGAGTGATTTCAGGCTGACGCGATGAACAGACGTATGCCTACCAAGGGTGCCAAATGCGAGCATTTGGGCAAGATTAGAGGATTATTAGAGACCGATACCACAAACCGTGCAAAGGGGGATATATTAGGGTATTGGTCGGTTCTCGCCAGCCGTGACCGTTAGTGGACAGTCAATATGATTCATGAATAAGAGTATGGGTGCGTCAGATTTATGGTTAAGAAGAAAATGGGGTAACTGAGTGGATAATTAGTGATGGCTTTGCTGAAAATAATAAAATAAGGGTTAAAAATTTTATGTAATGGAATAGCTGTACCTTTATTAATGAGTACCATACACACATGTGTAATGAAATAGTTGATAGTCGATTAATGGGTATTATATGTAGTACTATATATATAATCATGGACTTAACTACATTATAAAACATAATCTGATAACATATAATACTGGAAGATCATAAAAATGGGGGTTAAAAATTATATATAGTGTTTTAGTTGGACATTTATTAATGAGTATTATACATAGTATGTAATGAAATAGTTGACAGTCGATTAATGAGTATTATACATAGTAGTATATATGTATACATTAGATATATGTGGACTTAATAATATAGATGTATATCTGACTAGTATGCGTCAAATTTGTCGACCAGCAAATGCTGGTCTATTTCAGGAGGTGGTTTAAGCAGAATCTTGGCTTTGGGAGCCAAGGATGGGAGTTCAACCCTCTCTTTCCTGAATACAGTCTGTTTTGGGGAGGGATTTCACCTCCAATCTTTGGTTTACAAGACCAATGCCTTGGGTTTAGGCTACCAGAACACATTAAAGGTTAAGAATCTTATTTTCTCACCAGCCGGCAAGGGGAAGAAGGACAAGAAATAAGAGGAAGTAGATAACTGAGGCAACTTGCCCAATGATGATAAATGGTTGTTCTACTGGTTGGCCCCCGATTCATGTTAGGATGATTGTATTAGTGACTAGTGTTCAGAATAAGGTTTGGGTGATGGGGCGGAATATGGCACTTCGTTGTTTAGACGTGTGGAGTAAAGGCACTAACATGAGAATAAGAATTGAAAATAAGAGGGCGAGGACGCCCCCTAGTTTATTGGGGATAGAGCGTAGGATTGCATAAGCAAATAGGAAGTACCACTCTGGTTTGATGTGGGGTGGTGTAAGTAGTGGGTCGGCCGGGATAAAGTTTTCTGTGTCCCCCAATAAATTTGGTGAGAATAGGGCAAGGAATGAGAGCAGGAGTATAAGAATGAAGAAGCCCAGAAGGTCTTTGTAGGAAAAATAAGGGTGAAATGGGATTTTGTCTGTGTTTGAGTTAAGCCCAGTGGGGTTGTTGGAGCCCATTTCATGGAGGAAGAGGAGGTGTAAGAGGGTAAGTGCAGTAATTAGGAAAGGAAATAAGAAGTGGAAGGCGAAGAACCGGGTGAGGGTGGCATTATCAACTGAAAACCCCCCTCAAATCCATTGGACTAAAATGTTACCAATGTAGGGGAAAGCTGATAAGAGGTTTGTAATGACTGTTGCCCCCCAAAATGATATTTGTCCTCAAGGGAGAACGTAGCCCACGAAGGCTGTGGCTATTAATAAAAATAATAAGATAACCCCAATATTTCATGTCTCTTTATTAAGATAGGATCCGTAGTAAAATCCTCGGGCAACGTGAAGGTAAATGCAGACGAAGAAGAGTGAGGCTCCGTTGGCGTGAATATTACGAATAAGTCAGCCGTAATTGACGTCTCGGCAGATATGAACAACTGATGAGAAGGCGGATGAAATGTCTGGGGTGTAATGTATGGCTAGGAAGAGGCCAGTGAGGATTTGAATGATGAGACAAAGTCCTAGGAGTGAGCCGTAGTTTCATCAAATTGAGATGTTGCTTGGGGCGGGGAGGTCAATGAGTGAGTTGTTAATAATTTTAAATAATGGATGGGTTTTTCGAATATTTATGGTCATTGGGTTCTTGTAGTTGAATAACAACGGTAGTTTTTCAGATTACCAGTCTTAGTTAAAATCTAAGTAGGAATTTATGATTTATTTAGTATTTATTATAATATTGGGTTTTATTATAGGTTTAGTAGCAGTGGCTTCAAATCCCTCTCCTTATTACGCAGCTCTTGGTTTAGTAATTTCTGCTGGCGTGGGGTGTGGTCTATTAGTGAGTTCTGGAAGTTCTTTTTTGTCGTTAGTTCTATTTTTAATTTATTTGGGTGGGATATTGGTTGTATTTGCTTATACTGCGGCCCTTGTTGCAGAGCCTTATCCTGAGTCATGGGGGGATTGGTCTGTACTTATTTATGTTTTATTTTATGTGGGGGTTTTAATATACGTTAATAAGTATTTTGTGGGTGGTTGGGGATGAGGGTGGTTTGGTGGTGATGAAATTAATGGTTTGGAGGTGGTTCGTGGCGATTTTAGTGGTGTGGCTTTGTTATACTCTTATGGAGGATATTTGTTAGTGTTAAGCGGTTGAATACTACTTTTGGCTTTATTTGTGGTGTTAGAGTTAACCCGTGGTGTTTCTTGGGGGACATTGCGTGTGGTTTAAATTATAATTAAGGTGGCCAGGGTGAGTGTGAGGAAGAAAATTATAAAGTAAATTTTAATAAAGCCTTGTTGTGGTAGTGTGAGAAGTTTAATTATGGCCGCTTGTTGGATTAGTTTATTTTTAGGTCCCATTTTTTCATTTCATGTTAAGTCGATCAGGTGGGTGGAGACGGTTTGAGCTCAGTAAAGGCTAATTTTAGGGTAAAGGCGGTGGATAATTGGTGGAAAATAGCCTAATATGTTGGAGAAATTGTGGGTAGACAGGGTTGGGTAAATTTTAAATTGGTGTTTGGTGAGGTTAGTTAGTTCTAGTGCTAAGAGGAGCCCAATAATTGTTACTAAGAGGGCCGAAAGTTTGAGGGTGGGGGGCATTGTTAGAATTTGTGTTTTGGTAGGTGTTATGTTAAGGGTGATGAGTAAACCAGCTAGGACACTTCCATAGGCTAGACGTTTAATGGGTTTTAATACTAGAGGATTATTTTCATTAATGGGTATAAGAGGGAAGAATCGTGGTGAATTTATTAGTGTGAAAAAGATAAGTCGCAGGCTGTAAATGGCAGTGAAGGAGGTGGCCAGGAGGGTCAGGGTTAGGGCTCAGGCGTTTAGGTTAGATGTGTTTATGGCTTCAATGATAGCATCTTTTGAGAAGAAGCCAGAAAGGAAGGGCATTCCTGTTAGGGCGAGGCTGCCAACTGTGAGGGATGAAGCAGTAAATGGAAGTAGTTTATGAAGACCCCCCATCTTTCGGATGTCTTGTTCATTATTCAGGCTGTGAATAATAGAGCCGGAGCAAAGAAAAAGTATAGCTTTAAAGAAGGCGTGTGTACAAATATGAAGAAAGGCTAATTGGGGCTGATTTAGGCCGATGGTTACTATTATGAGGCCTAATTGGCTGGATGTGGAGAAGGCTACGATCTTTTTGATATCGTTTTGGGTGAGGGCACAGGTGGCTGTAAATAGAGTTGTTAATGCTCCCAAGCATAGGCAAGCTGATAAGATTAGCTGATTATCTTGAATTAAGGGATGAAGCCGGATTAGAAGAAATACACCGGCTACGACTATTGTGCTGGAGTGAAGTAGGGCGGAGACTGGAGTAGGCCCCTCCATGGCTGACGGCAGCCATGGGTGGAGGCCGAATTGTGCTGATTTCCCAGCAGCAGCTAATACTAGGCCTAGTAGGGGTAAAGTCAGGTCCGTGTTTTTAGATAGAATGAATATTTGTTGGGTTTCTCATGAATTGAGGTTTATAGCTAGTCATGCTATACTTAGGATTAGTCCAATATCTCCAATTCGGTTGTAGACTACTGCTTGAAGAGCTGCGGTATTAGCGTCTGCTCGGCTGTGTCATCAGCCGATTAGGAGGAAGGATATAATGCCCACTCCTTCTCAGCCAATAAATAGTTGAAATAGGTTATTAGCAGTAATAAGAATAATTATTGTCATGAGAAAGAGGAGGAGATATTTAAAGAAGCGATTGAAGTTTGGGTCGGTGTGTATATATCAGAGTGCAAATTCTAGAATAGACCATGTGACGTAGAGGGCTACAGGTGTAAAGATAATAGAATAGAGATCAAATTTAAAGCTTACATTGATGTTTATTGGCCCTAGGTTGATTCAGTTTCAATTGGTTGTGATGGACTCTACTCCTTGGTCCAGAAATAAGAATAAGGGGACTAGGCTAATAAAGAATGAGAGCTTAACGGCTGTTTTGACGTGAGTGGATGCTCAGTTGTGGCTAACAGGCTCTTGTGGTGCGGTGATGGACGTAAGTAAGGGGTAGAGAAGAATAATGAAAATTAATAAGAATGAAGAGTTAAAGATAATTGAGTTCATGGCTATTGCCTGGAGTTGCACCAAGAGTTTTTGGTTCCTAAGACCAATAGATGACTATTATCTTTCAAAAGCTTAAGTGAGCCATGGATTTGAACCATGGATAGAAAGAATTAGCAGTTCTTTTTGTCCCCGACCTCTCTTGGTGAATAAAAAGATTTCAACTTTTATTTTTAGAATCACAATCTAACGTTTTAATTAAACTATAAACACAAAATGTTCATCCTAAGATGAGTTCTGGTTTGGTGATGATAAGAATTGTAGGGAGAAGGTGAAGATACATGAGGAGGTGTTCTCGTGTATAAGAGGGTGTTAAGAAAAGTAGATGTTGTGGTGTAGGGCCTCGTTGTGTTATTAAAAATATATATAATGAGTAGGATGCTGTTAGTAGTACACCTGTGCCGGTTAAGATAATAGTTCAGTTTGATCATTTGAATAAGGAGGAAATAATAAGTAGTTCTCCTATGAGGTTGGGGCTAGGGGGTAAGGCGAGGTTAGCTAAGTTAGCTAGAAATCATGATGTTCCTATGAGAGGAAGAATAATTTGAGTGCCTCGGGCTAGGAGTAATGTTCGGCTGTGAATACGTTCATAATTAGTGTTGGCTAGGCAGAAGAGTATGGATGAGATCAATCCATGGGCAATTATAAGGGCGGTAGCGCCTGCGAAGCTTCAGGGGGTTTGAATGAGGATGGCTGCTGCCACAAGGCCCATATGACTAACTGATGAGTAGGCAATTAATGACTTAAGATCTGTTTGTCGTAAACAAATGGAGCTAGTCATAATAATGCCTCAAATTGCTAGAATTAGGAAGGGATAAGCTATTTCTTTTGTGAGGGGGTTGAGTATAACAATGATTCGTATCATGCCGTAGCCCCCCAGTTTGAGGAGAACTGCAGCCAGGATTATAGAGCCGGCAATTGGGGCTTCTACGTGGGCTTTGGGCAATCAGAGGTGGACACCGTATAGGGGTATTTTAACTAAAAAAGCGACTAGACAGGCAGTCCATCAAAATTTACTGGCTCATGAGTGGAGGTTGACTGGGCTTGGGTACTGTAGGATAAGTATTGATAAAGTGCCTAGATCTTTTTGTAGGATGAGTAAAGCAATTAATAGGGGTAGGGAGCCTGCAAGGGTGTAGAATAGAAAGTAAATGCCAGCATTAAGGCGCTCAGTTTGGTTACCCCATCGTGTGATGATAATAAGGGTTGGAATGAGTGTTGCTTCAAACATAATATAAAATAGGATTATCTCTGTTGCGCTAAATGCTATAATTAGGAGGGCCTGAAGGGTGATGAGCAAGGAAATATAGGTTTGTTGTCGTTTATGGGGCTCAGAGGATAAGTGTTTAAGGCTGGCTAAGAGTATGAGTGGTAGGAGTCAGCAGGTAAGTGCAAGTAGGGGGGCTGAAAGAGGGTCAATACCAAGAAAGAGGTTAGAGTGGTTTCAGCCCATTTCAAAGTCTCATTTAAACCAAATTAGACTTAGTGAGGCAATTAAAAGACTATTAGAGATAGTAGAAGTTCACATCCATTTTTTGGGTGAAATTCATGAAATTGGGAATAAAAGGAGGGTGGGAATAAGAATTTTTAACATTGGAGAAGATTGAGGTTATTAAGGTGATCAGTTCCGTGGGTGCGAGTGGCGGCCACAAGAAGGGCCAGGCCTGAGCTTGCTTCGCAGGCTGAGAATGTTAGTAGAATTATGGGTGCCAAGGATAAAGAGGGTGAACTTATTGTCATGGACCAGATAGCGATTGCAAGGAAGAGGGAGAGTATTATTCCTTCAAGGCAGATAAGGGCGGATAAGAGATGGGAGCGATTGAAAGCTAGTCCTGTAAGACCGAGAATAAATGCTGAGGTAATTGTGAAGTAAATAGGGGTCATAAGGCACTTATGGGTTTTCACCATAATTTATTAAGTCGAAATTAATGGTCTTTTTTGGACTAAGTACCTATTCTGCTCATTCAAGGCCGCCTTGGAGTCATTCATAGACCAGGCCTAGTGTAAGTAGAATAATAATGATGGAGGCTCATAGGGTTGTGATAAGTGGGGAAACGAGTTGATCGCCTCATGGTAGGGGGAGAAGTAAGGCAATTTCTAAATCAAACAGTAGAAAAAGAATTGCTACTAGGAAAAACCGGAGGGAGAATGGAAGGCGTGCAGATCCTAGGGGGTCAAATCCGCACTCGTAGGGTGATAATTTTTCACTGTCTGGGTTAAGAGCTGGCAGCCAGAATGCGATGAATGCTAGGATTAGGGAAACGAGGGCGGGGATGGCGATAGATAATGTAATGAGATTCATTACTTCTCCTTGGGGTTTAACCAAGATTGAATGATTGGAAGTCATTTGTACTAGTTTATACTAGAAAAGTATTATGAGCCTCATCAATAAATTGATACATAGAGGAATAGTCATACTACGTCGACAAAGTGTCAGTATCATGCAGCGGCTTCAAAGCCAAAGTGGTGTTCTGATGTAAAGTGGAAAAGGATTTGGCGCAGCAAACAGACCATGAGAAATGTTGAGCCAATGATAACATGGAGGCCGTGAAAGCCTGTTGCTACGAAGAAGGTTGTTCCGTAAACCCCGTCGGCAATCGTAAATGGGGCTTCATAATACTCTATGGCTTGAAGAGCTGTAAAGTAAAAACCGAGTGTAACTGTGAGTGTGAGGGCCTGAATGGCCTCTTTTCGGTTGCCTTCTATAATACTATGATGGGCCCAGGTGACTGTTACTCCGGAGGCCAAGAGTACAGCAGTGTTGAGTAGAGGGACTTCAAAGGGGTCTAAGGGGTTAATTCCTGTGGGGGGTCAGCAGCCTCCTAATTCAGGGGTTGGGGCCAGACTAGAGTGATAAAATGCCCAGAAAAACCCAAGGAAGAAGAAGACCTCTGATATGATAAAGAGAATTATTCCGTAGCGTAGGCCTTTCTGGACGGGGGGGGTGTGATGGCCTTGGAATGTTCCTTCTCGAATAACATCTCGTCATCATTGGATAACTGTGAGGGTGAGAAGAATCAGTCCTAGGAGGAGGAGTGTTATGGTGTGAAAATGGAATCAAATGGCTAGGCCTGAGGTTAAGAGGAGAGCAGCGATGGCTCCTGTTAACGGTCATGGGCTTGGGTCAACTATGTGATATGCGTGTGCTTGGTGGGCCATTGTTAGACGTTCTCTTGTAAATATAGACTTAGGAGTAGTACAAATACGTAGGCTTGAATCATGGCTACGGCCACTTCTAGAAGGGTGAGGAGAAATAATACAATAGAAGTTAGGATTGCCACTGTAGGCATGGTGGAAATTAATACAAAGGCTGCGGTTGCAATTAATTGTATTAGTAGATGGCCTGCTGTAAGATTGGCTGTAAGTCGAACTCCCAGGGCAAGAGGGCGAATAAACAGGCTAATAGTTTCGATAATGATGAGAACTGGGATTAAAGGGGTGGGGGTGCCTTCTGGAAGGAGGTGGCCTAGGGTAATAGTGGGTTGATTTAGTATACCAATTAAGACTGTTGTTAATCAGAGGGGAAGGGCAAAAGCTATGTTTAATGAGAGTTGTGTTGTTGGTGTAAATGTATAGGGGAGGAGTCCCAGAAGATTAGTGGTAATTAAGAAGAGTATAAGTGCTGTAAGAATAATGGCTCATTTATGTCCTCCGAGGTTAAGTGGTTGTAGAAGTTGGTGGGTAAATCGGGTAATAAATCATGTTTGTAGGGTGACCAGGCGGTTATTAAGTCATCGGTTGGAGGGGGTTTGGAAGATCACTGCTGGTATAATAATTGCCAGGGCAATTAAGGGCAGGCCTATTAGTGAAGGGCTTAAAAATTGATCAAAGAAGTTTAGGATCATGGTCAGTTTCAGGGTTCTGGTTTTTGTTTTTCAGTATTTTTGGGGGTGGGGGCATAGTTAAGTAAGTAAGATGTCAGTTTGTGGGGTAAGACAATCAAGAAAAACAACCAGGAAAATAAAAAGATTAAGAATCATGGATTGAGGTTGAGTTGAGGCATGTCACTAAGGGTGGTTGGGAGTCACCAATATTTAGCTTAAAAGGCTAATGCTGGACCCTGTTAGCTTCTTAATGAGACTTCTATTATTAATGAAGATCAATTCTCAAAGTGTTCAAGAGGTACTGCTTCAACTACAATGGGTATAAAGCTGTGATTAGCGCCACAAATTTCTGAACACTGTCCGTAATAAACACCAGGCCGGGAGATAATAAAGGCGGCTTGGTTTAGGCGTCCTGGGACGGCATCTATTTTTACTCCGAGTGCTGGAATTGTTCAGGCGTGTAGGACATCTTCTGCGGTCACTAGGACTCGAATGGGGGATTCTATTGGAACAACCATACGATGGTCTGTTTCTAGGAGTCGAAATTGTCCAGGACTTAGGTCTTCGGTTTGGACTATGTAGGAGTCAAATTCTAAGTTTTCATAATCTGTATATTCATAGCTTCAATACCACTGGTGGCCTAGTGCTTTAATTGTAATATGAGGGTCATTAATTTCGTCTATTAGATATAAGATTCGTAGTGATGGTAGTGCAATTATAATAAGAATGATAGCGGGTAAGATAGTTCATACAATTTCAATTTCTTGTGAGTCTAAAATATACTTATTAGTTAGTTTAGTAGTTACTATTGCAACAATAATATAGAGAACTAATGTGCTAATAAGAAAAACAATTATTAATGTGTGGTCGTGGAAATGGAGAAGTTCTTCTATGATTGGGGAGGCTGCGTCTTGAAATCCTAATTGTGATGGGTGTGCCATTGGTTCAAGATTCGTGGGGTTTCCACCCACAATTTCACCTTGACAAGGTGATGTAATTAATTTACTAGAGTCTCAAGAAAGTGACAGAGTGGTGATGTGGTTGGCTTGAAACCGACTTATGGGGGTTCAATTCCTTCCTTTCTTGCTAATAAGTAGGTTGTTGAACTTGAACGAAAGCTGGTTCTTCATAGGTGTGGTAAGGAGGGGGACAGCCATGAAGTCACTCCACATTAGTGTTAGAGAGTTCAATGGATAGTACTTCACGTTTTGAAGCAAATGCTTCTCAGATCATAAATAATAAGATAATGACAGCGACTAGTGAGACTAGAGATCCGATGGAGGAGACTACATTTCAAAGGGTGTACGCATCTGGGTAGTCTGAGTAACGTCGGGGTATGCCTGCTAGACCTAGGAAATGTTGGGGAAAGAAGGTTAAATTCACCCCAATGAATATAATTGAAAATTGAATTTTTGCTCATGTGGAGTGAAGTGTGTAGCCTGTAAAGAGTGGGAATCAATGAACAAAGCCTGCTATAATAGCAAATACTGCTCCCATTGAAAGAACATAGTGGAAGTGGGCTACAACGTAGTAGGTGTCATGGAGGACGATATCAAGTGAAGAATTAGCTAGAACAATTCCTGTTAGGCCTCCAACAGTAAATAAGAAAATGAAACCTAGTGCTCAGAGTAGTGGTGTTTCTCATTTAATGGAGCCGCCATGGAGGGTGGCTAATCAGCTAAAGACTTTAACACCTGTTGGAATGGCAATGATTATTGTGGCTGATGTAAAGTATGCTCGTGTGTCTACATCTATTCCCACTGTGAATATGTGATGTGCTCAAACGATAAAGCCTAAAAGGCCGATAGCTATTATTGCTCAGACTATGCCCATATAGCCAAATGGCTCTTTTTTGCCTGAATAATAAGCAACTACATGTGAGATTATCCCAAATCCGGGTAGAATCAAAATGTAGACTTCGGGGTGACCGAAGAATCAGAATAAATGTTGATATAGAATGGGGTCCCCTCCCCCTGCCGGGTCAAAGAAAGTTGTGTTAAGATTACGATCCGTAAGTAGTATAGTGATACCCGCTGCTAGGACTGGGAGGGCTATAAGAAGTAAGACAGTTGTAACGAGAATTGACCACACGAATAAGGGTGTCTGGTACTGAGAGATTGCTGGTGGTTTCATGTTGATAATTGTGGTGATGAAGTTAATGGAGGCTAGAATAGATGAAATACCTGCCAAGTGAAGAGAGAAAATTGTTAAGTCTACGGAGGCCCCCGCGTGGGCCAGGTTTCCTGCCAAAGGGGGGTAGACAGTTCAACCTGTTCCGGCCCCGGCTTCAACCCCAGCGGAGGCTAGGAGGAGGAGAAAAGAGGGAGGTAGAAGTCAAAAACTTATGTTATTTATACGTGGGAAGGCTATGTCCGGGGAGCCAATTATTAAAGGGACGAGTCAATTACCAAATCCGCCGATTATAATTGGTATAACCATAAAAAAGATTATTACAAAGGCATGGGCTGTAACAATGACATTATAAATCTGATCGTCACCTAGGAGGGACCCTGGTTGACTTAGTTCTGCTCGGATTAAAAGACTTAGGCCAGTTCCGACCATACCTGCTCAGGCACCAAAAATTAAGTAAAGGGTGCCGATATCTTTGTGATTAGTAGAGAATAATCAACGATTAATTGCCACAGGTAAGATGGCTGAGAGTCAAGCGGCGGCCTGTAGTCCCGCGAAGAGAGGTTAGAGTCCTCTTCTTACCAAGCCCTGTAGTAAAGCTTACACAAGATTGCAAATCCTGAGACGGAGACGAAAGGATCTCCCGGGGCTTCTCCCGCCTTTTATCCGGCGGCGGGAGAAGCCTAGATAAAAGTTCGCTGGATTGAACGCTTAGCTGTTAATTAAGATGTTGCAGGATCAAGGCCTGTTTATCTAGAAGATTTTAGTTTAATTAAAACATCTGGGTTGCATTCAGAGGATGTGAGATAGAATCTTGCAAGTCTTATCAGAAGTTAAGAGATTTTAACTCTTACTGAAAGCTTTGAAGGCTTTTGGTCTTATTAACCTAAATTTCTTACGTAAGTAGTGTTAGTAGTGTGGGGGTCAGGGGGAGGAGGAGAAGGGAGAGTGAAGTAGTGATTGTAAGTAAGATGTTTATTTGTGTGGTTTTTGTCTGTCAGGAGGAGAGGAAGAAAATGGGGGTGGGGGAGATAGTAAGGGTTATTATATAACAGAGGCGTAGATAAAAGAATAGACTGAGGAGGGTGGCTAGGGCCATAATAGTGGCTGGGACTAGGAGGTCTTGTTTAGTTATTTCTTGTAAGATAAGTCATTTTGGTATAAACCCTGAGAGTGGGGGCAGGCCCCCTAATGAGAGTAAAGTAACTAATGATATAATTGAGAGTAGTGGGGATTTAGTAGCTGATACAGAAATTGAGTTGATTTTTGTTGAATTAAGTGTATTGAATAAAAGAAATATTGAAGTTGTCATAATAATGTAAAGGGTGAGGTTTAGTAAGGCTAGGTTAGGGGCGAAGTGGATAATAGTAATTATTCATCCCAGGTGAGCAATTGAGGAGTATGCTAGGATTTTTCGTAGTTGTGTTTGATTAAGTCCGCTTCACCCTCCGATGATAATGGAGGCAATACCTAGGGCTATGAGGATATTTGGGTTAAGAAGTGGGTAAAGTTGGAAGAGGATGGCAAAGGGGGCAAGTTTTTGTCATGTTGAAAGGATAAGTCCCGTGGTTAGGTTCAATCCTTGGAGAACTTCTGGTAATCAGAAGTGTATAGGGGCTAGGCCGATTTTTAGGGCTAAGGCTAATGTAATTAGTGTGGCGGAGGTTGGTGAAAGTATGTCTGTAATATTTCATTGTCCTGTTGTTCAAGCGTTTGTTGTGCCTGCGAATAGAAGAAGTGCAGAGGCTGTTGCTTGTGTGAGGAAATATTTAGTGGTGGCTTCTACTGCACGTGGGTGTTGTTGGTGAATCATTAGGGGGATAATAGCTATGGTATTAATTTCTAGTCCTATTCAGATTAGAAGTCAGTGGGACCCTATGAATGTGATTGTGGTGCCTAGGCCTAGGCTTAGAAGGAGGAGGGATAATACGAGGGGGTTCATTAGTAGAGGAAGGATTTTAACCAACATGGTAGGGGTATGGGCCCAAAAGCTTAATTAGCTGACTTTACTTTAGGAAGTAGTATAGTTGGAAGTACGTAGAGTTTTGATCTCTAGGGGGCAGGTTCAAGTCCTGTTTTTCTAAGGAAGGGGAATGATTTTAACATTCATGATTCACTCTATCAAAGTGATCCTTTAGTTCAGGCACGCTTCCTTAGGTAAGGGGTGGGAGGCTCGCTATGGAGGTTGGTAGTGTAATGTGTCATAAAATGAGGGCTAATGTAAGGGGTAAGAAGTTTTTTCATACTAGGTGTATGAGTTGATCGTAGCGGAATCGTGGATAGGAGGCACGAATTCATAGGAATAGGAGAGTTAATGTGGTTGCTTTAATTATGAGACTCAGTGTTGAAATTTGGGGCAGGAGGGGGTTGTAGGAAGTGCCTATAAAGAGGATGACGGATAGTGTATTTATTATAAGAATATTTGAGTATTCAGCTAGGAAAAATAGGGCAAATGGTCCTCCTGCATATTCAATGTTGAACCCTGAGACTAGTTCTGACTCGCCCTCGGTAAGATCGAATGGGGCTCGGTTAGTTTCTGCTAGGGTTGAGATGTATCATATTATAGCTAGTGGTCAGGCTGGGATAATAAGTCATACTGTTTCTTGGGTGAAGTTAAATGTGTGTAGTGTGAAGCCTCCTGTCATGATTACTAAGGATAGTAGAATTAAGCCTAGGGTGACTTCATATGAGATGGTCTGTGCTACAGCACGTAGAGCTCCTATTAGGGCATATTTAGAATTTGAGGCCCAGCCAGAGCCTAGGATAGTATAAACAGTTAGGCTGGAAATGGCTAGGATAAATAGTAAACCCAGGTTAAGGTTTAAGATGGAATGGGGGAGGGGCAGGGGTATTCATATGAGTAGGGCCAGGGCCAAGGCTGTGGTTGGGGTGGCTAGGAAGAGAAAGTGGGATGAGTGAGAGGGGCGTACTGGTTCTTTAGTAAAGAGTTTTAATCCATCAGCAATTGGTTGGAGAAGGCCGTAGGGTCCGACTACATTAGGGCCTTTACGAAGTTGTATATAGCCTAGGATTTTCCGTTCTACTAGGGTGAGGAATGCTGTGGCCAATAAGACTGGAATAATATAGGTTAGAGGGTGAATAATTTGAGTAACAATAATTTTTAACATGGTTAAGGAGAGGAATTGAACCTCTGGATTAAAGAGTTTAGGTCTTTTGCAATTACCAGGCTCTGCCACCTTAACGGCTATAATCTTTAGTAGAGGGTTAACCCCCCTTTACTGTTTAAGTTAATCTCAACAGATGGGGGAGAAGCGTGCCTGGGGCATTGGCTTCATTTTCCCGGTCCTTTCGTACTAGGGAAAATATCTACATAGATAGAAACTGACCTGGATTACTCCGGTCTGAACTCAGATCACGTAGGACTATTAATCGTTGAACAAACGAACCCTTAATAGCGGTTGCACCATTAGGATGTCCTGATCCAACATCGAGGTCGTAAACCCTTTCGGCGATATGGACTCTTAGAAAGGATTGCGCTGTTATCCCTAGGGTAACTTGGTTCATTGATCAGGGTATAGCCCTGGGTCATTATTCGTTAGATATTCTATTAATCAGAACTGTCGTTCTGACTTTTAAGTAAAAATACTCAATCGATAAGGAGGTTTTCTTTTACTCCTTGGTCGCCCCAACCGAAAACATTAAGTTAGGTTACTATTAGAATGGTTAAGTCTTTAGATTAATTAATAAATAAGATAGTAACTTAAGTGTTTAAAGCTCCATAGGGTCTTCTCGTCTTATGGTTATATCCCCGCTTCTGCACGGGGAAATCAATTTCATTGATTAGAAAATAGAGACAGGTAAACTCTCGTGATGCCTTTCATACAGGTCTTCAATTAAAAGACAAGTGATTACGCTACCTTCGCACGGTCATAATACCGCGGCCGTTAAACAATGTCACAGGGCAGGCGGGACCTCTTATATGGGGTTTGCAAGAGGCGATGTTTTTGGTAAACAGGCGGAGTTTGTGTTTGCCGAGTTCCTTTACTTTCTTTAAATCTTTCCTACGAACACTCCTGTGTGGGGTTAACGATATAATAAATGTGTTTTTCTAGTTTACTATTTTTAATATTATGACCTCAGGTTGGTGTCGGTTAATAATCAGTGATTGAATTCTTTCTGACTTACACGGGTGTTTTGGAGAGGTTAGTCCTCTAATTACTCATTTTAGTATAAGTTCTTTTATCAGATAGATAAAAAAACCCAATATTGGTTAGGGGGTTTGGAGAAATATATCGGAATTATTGGTTGGTTCAGGGCTGGAGCTATGACGCTTGCTAATCAGATGGCTGCTTTTAGGCCTACTGGGGTGGGGTCCTTTAATAATATGATCATTACCCTCCTAATAAAGTTGTTTCTTAATTCAAAAGAGTTGTACCTCTTTTGAATAACTAATAATTCTTACAAGTATCTTATGTGGATAATCTTAGTTGATGGGGTGGAGAATTATTGCAGGATTTAAGTTCTTTTTTTGGGTAACCAGCTATCACTAGGCTCGGTAGGCTTTTCACCTCTACTCGGGAGTCTTCCCACTCTTTTGCCACAGAGACGGGTTGGCTCTAGTACGCTGCTCCGGAGTAGCTCGTCTAGTTTCGGGAAGGTGGACTTAAGATCTTTTTGCCCACTTGTTCTTACTAAATCATGATGCAAAAGGTACAGGGGTTAATCTTTGCTTTTTATTACTTTAATGATTTGTTTCAGTTCTTTTTCAGCTTTCCCTTGCGGTACTCTTTCTATAGCGCTAAGTGTTTCTGTTCTATCGCCTATACTAGGATTGTGAAAATGTTTTAAGTACAAAATATTAATACAGTTTATTAGTAATATTGAAGCTAATTAATGGTGGTTAGGCTAGTTTTAAGGTTCAAGATAACTCGAGTTGCACGGGTATTTCCTCGGTGTAAGGGAGGTGCTTTACTAATTTAGCTATATTTTGATTATTCCAAGTGCACTTTCCAGTACACTTACCATGTTACGACTTGCCTCCTCTTGGGGTAAAAAGTTATTTATAAAATGGAGTGATGTAAGTTGAGGAGAGTGACGGGCGGTGTGTGCGCGCCTCAGAGCCGATTTCAGAAAAATATCCTAAGTTCTTCTTACTGCTAAATCCACCTTATAAGTGATTTTTCATTTTACTGTCCGTGTTTTCTTTAGAGAAAATGTAGCCCATTTCTTTCCACTTCATTCGCTACACCTCGACCTGACGTTTTGGAGGAAGTCCATTATGCTTACTTCTGTGCCCTCATGGGGTGAGCTGACGACGGCGGTATATAGGCGGTAAAAGCAAGAAGTGGTAAGGTTTAACGTGGATTATCGGTTATAGAACAGGCTCCTCTAGGGGGGTCTGGGGCACCGCCAAGTCCTTTGGGTTTTAAGCTAGCGCTTGTAGTACTCAGGCGGACTTAACAAAGTAAGTGGTAGTAAAGGTCTATTTATGGTTAGGCATAGTAGGGTATCTAATCCTAGTTTGTGTCTTAACTGTCGTGAGGTCAAAAGCTCTAAGTTGTTAAAGTTACTTTCGTCAGTGTATTATTCCTTTTATAGGTGCGTATGACAGCTTTATAAGGTTATAACTCTAGTACTTTTTAGAAACTTTTAATCACCCTTTACGCCGTGAAGTATTAATGTGAGTTACTCGTATAACCGCGGTGGCTGGCACGAGATTAACCAACTCTTTTAACTTTAACTGATTCAAGCTTGCGCTTATTGCTCAATGTCTATCACTGCTGAATTCCCTTGGGGGCGTGGTTAAGCGAGGTGTCATGGGTTATACACACTGTATATGCCTGATACCAGCTCCTAAACAAATAAGGGTATGATTAGGGCGTTCTCACTGGAATGTTGAAACTTGCATGTGTAAATTTGGTTGAAATTAATACTGAGGCCAGGACCAAACCTTCAGTGCTTGTGAAAGTTTTTAAATTTTATCTTAGCATTTTCAGTGCCATGCTTTGCATTAAGCTACACTAGC